CAGCAAGAAGAATATACGGCTCTTCGAGAATGTATCATTTTAGGAATTCCAACGATTTGTTTAATCGATACAAATTGTGACCCCGATCTCGCAGATATTTCGATTCCAGCAAATGATGATGCTATAGCTTCAATCCGATTAATTCTTAACAAATTAGTATTTGCAATTTGTGAGGGTCGTTCTAGCTATATACGAAATACGTGATTAATAATAAGATAAATAAATTATTTTGGGAACTCCATAGATTTTTGAAATCGGTTACCATTCCTTAATCGCACAAAAGAGATACAAGTAACTAGGGGTATTATGTGATTAGTTGATATACAAAATATATAATTCAAGTAGGCAAGTCGAAAAATAGATGGTTGAATCAAAATAATTCTTTTTAAAGTTCTATTTCCTTCAGAGGGCAATATGAATGTTCTATTATGTTCTATCAACACACTACTAAAAGGGTTATACAATATATCTGGTGTGGAAGTCGGCCAACATTTCTATTGGCAAATAGGAGGTTTTCAAGTCCATGCCCAAGTACTTATTACTTCTTGGGTTGTAATTGCTATCTTATTAGGTTCAGCCATTATAGCTGTTCGTAATCCACAAACAATTCCTACTGACAGTCAGAATTTCTTCGAATATGTCCTTGAATTCATTCGAGACGTGAGCAAAACTCAGATTGGAGAAGAATATGGTCCATGGGTTTCCTTTATTGGAACTTTGTTTCTATTTATTTTTGTTTCGAATTGGTCAGGTGCTCTTTTACCTTGGAAAATCATACAGTTACCTCATGGGGAATTAGCCGCACCTACAAATGATATAAATACTACCGTTGCTTTAGCTTTACTTACGTCAGTAGCATATTTCTATGCGGGTCTTACCAAAAAAGGATTAGGTTATTTCGGTAAATACATTCAACCAACTCCAATCCTTTTACCCATTAATATCTTAGAAGATTTCACAAAACCCCTATCACTTAGTTTTCGACTTTTCGGAAATATATTAGCTGATGAATTAGTAGTTGTTGTTCTTGTTTCTTTAGTACCTTTAGTGGTTCCTATACCTGTCATGTTACTTGGATTATTTACAAGCGGTATTCAAGCTCTTATTTTTGCAACTTTAGCTGCGGCTTATATAGGCGAATCTATGGAGGGTCATCATTGACTAGTTTTCAAAATAGGCTTTTTTTAGCTTAAGACTTACGCAATATATGCGCGTATCACGAAAATCTGCTTAGGGAACATAACATAAGAGTAATAGTAAAAAAAGCTTAAGATCTTAGAGATATTAGGGAGTTGCAACAAACAGGGAAGTAAAAAAAAAAAGGAAAGAGATCTAAAAGATCTTTTTCCTAAAATTCCAGTTCGGTCCATTTATACCCCCTCCAATGAATATTCTCTTTATATTGTTTTGTTGATTGAATTCGAATATTCAATATTATTAGCTATTAGTAATCATAATCTGAATAAGAATTTTTATGGCATTACTTATAGTATTACTACGGCGTGCTATTAAAAAAAAAGATGTTATTGTTATATAGAATGATGCCCATTCAAGTTGATTTCATCCAATTCAACGATTGACCAAAAGATAATTTTAATAAATAATAAATTACATTAACTTAGATCAATCAAATACTGATATTTCGATGCAATGATTCGATCTAACGAATTTGTACATGTAGATTGATTGTACCCGTGTGGCCGAATAATAAAAGAAAAAATAAAGATTTACAAAAAACAAAAGTGAAATTTATAAAAAAAATGGATTGGTTAGAGGAGGAGGAGCCGAACTAGATGTATGTAATCTAATTGCTATAAGACAAATCTTGTGAATGTTTCGAAGAATAATTCTAGAATCCGATTGAATGTAAGATATGAATAGTTGATTTACGTTATGGAAGAAACACATGTATATGTGATATTAGATATTTATTAGTTATATATGAACTAAAGATATAATATATCTAATTAATATCTAATACTGTGAATTTAGATAAGGATTCCAATAGAAGCCCTTCCCTTTAGTTTGTAATTGTGAATTGAATATTAATTAAATGAATAAAATGAATATTGAATGAATAATGAATAAAGAGATTAAATCAAGGAAAAAAAAACGAAAAATTCAAAGAGAATGGTTTGGAAAAAAGAAAGAAATGGAAGAACAAAAGTCATATGGATTCACAAAAATTATGTGAATATAAACTAAAAAAAAAGAAATATCGAAGTAGTTCTGATGGTTCAATAATATTATTACTTCAATTCAGAGTTCTTAGTTCCTTCGACTGTATAGATCTTAGCGATGGAATAATTAAGTCATAATTTCTTGTTTTATTGTATCATTAACTATTTACTTATTTTGGTGTGAGGAACTTATCATGAATCCACTGATTTCTGCCGCTTCCGTTATTGCTGCCGGGTTGGCCGTCGGTCTTGCTTCTATTGGACCTGGGGTTGGTCAAGGTACTGCTGCGGGCCAAGCTGTAGAAGGGATCGCGAGACAG